CTTATTCTGAGTCTTTCCAAAATACTTCAAATATTAAAATAAAGAAGTTACAATTGGGCAAATGATATGACCAACTTGCTCATAAAAAGCGATATTAACTAAGATTTTCTTAAAATAACGAAAATTTTAATTTTCATTATTATTAGATGACTTTATATTCATAAAGTAAGGATAAAAAATTACACGAAAAAAAGTACTTGATTCTGATATGAATCGATATGAATCATAGGATTCACTAAGTTAAAAAATTTGTACTAATCTCGCTTTTTAGTTAGTTTGTTCCAAATCATTAACTAGTTTCATTATGAAATTGATTGATTATTTTCCATTTCAATAAAAAAAAATTATAGGAAACGCTATAATATCGAACATTTTATATAAGATTTATTTTTCTATTTATCAAAAGGGGGTAAAATCAAATTAATAAAAAAAATCACTAAGATTTCTTTTACCAAATCATGTATCTTTTAACAGATTAATTACTTTAATGATTAGTTTGATTCTAATTTAAAAATGGAATTTGGGAGTATTCTTTCCTCAAGTTTGACCAATTAATCGAAAAAATTAAAGTTTTCATAAGGCAATGGGTTCTTAAAGTGTTCTTAAATCCCTCGGTGTTTTTTATTCTGTATAAATGATATGTAGAAAAAAAATGGACAGAGCTCAAAAAGGAAGGTATTTTTTAGATTCTTTGTCTCACCAAATTAAATTTCTATAGTACAACAGCGGATTCTATAGAAATAGATGTGAATCATAAAGAACAACAAATAAAGATACGAATCAATAAAACGAGTCTTTCTTACGAATATTCTATGTATATAGAAAAACTTTTTGTTGAAAAAAAAATTAAATGCTATTTTTATAGTAAGATTTTGTATGATTTTCGCATATCTTTTATCTATATATATTTTTTTTTCTGAAGATAATATTATCTAGAGAATAACTAGATAATGAATAGATTCTTTTTGACCAATAGATGTCTTTCACATCCAACTATAACAACGAGTAACCTCTTAATTTTTAAATGGCAGTTCCAAAAAAACGTACTTCTATATCAAAAAAGCGTATTCGTAAAAATATTTGGAAAGGGAAAGGATATTGGGCAGCCTTAAAAGCGTTGTCATTAGGGAAATCTCTTTCTACCGGAAACTCAAAAAGTTTTTTTGTGCGACAAACAAATAAGTCATAAAATAAAACATTGGAATAATCTGAATCAAAAAAAAGGCCCATTTAATTCGTAATAGGAAATTAACAAACCTGTTGTTTGTGGCTAATCGATATGAACTAGAACTCTATATATATATAGAATTATATATAATAAGAATTCTTCGGTTTAGGGGGTGGTTAGTAAATTCTAAAAAACTTTTGAAAAAAGAATAAAGACAAGATACAAGGCTTGAGCCCTGTTTTAGTTTTTAGTATATTTTCTTGTTTTGGGGGGGGTGGGGAGTCTTTTTTCCCCATCAACCTATTTGTCACAATTACAATAATCGAGATTTTTCTATATATATATATAAATAGAAATATATAAATATAAAGAAGGGTAACTAAAAGATCTTTAGTTAAAATTAATACATCGTTGGAACTAATTTATTCTTTTATTTTTAAATTTTTTTTTTAATTTTCTGACTTCTTATTTCTCTGAATTAATCTAATTAATATCTAATTATTATATTATATATTAATTTACCATTTCCCATATATCTGTCTCTTTCAACCCAACCGACAAAAGCCGGGAATTTTTTGTCCGAATAATGTGTCAGTTTTGAGTAAGAAAAGGGGGTATATTTTTTGTTCATTGATAAAATCCATTTTTTCACTTTTAGGAAATAATATAAATGAGAAAAATTTTATGAAAAAAAGAAATCTTTTTTAGTTCTATCAATAACTAATAACTCTAATAACTAGAGGGTCGAACTTTGTAGTTTCAAGAGTTCGATTCTATTGAATTATAGAAGAGCATAAACTACACCAAAGTACTAAGGTAAATAAAACCCATACCCCAAAATAATGAACCTTCAAATTCCTATTTGAACAAAGTTTTATTCATTCGTTTTAATCTTTACTAAAAATATTTCATTGAGTTGACTCCTTAAATCTCGACGATTGACTATGAATAGGCTATTATGAATTCGAACAAGCCGCTATGGTGAAATCGGTAGACACGCTGCTCTTAGGAAGCAGTGCTAGAGCATCTCGGTTCGAGTCCGAGTGGCGGCAGACCTTCTTCGAAAATAGATACAATAGATTCTAAAATGAATTCAATTCCTGATTTATATTTCAGGATTCCTCCTTTTTAAAATTTTTATGATATTTTCAACTTTAGAGCATATATTAACTCATATTTCCTTTTCGATAGTTTCCATTGTAATTACAATTCATTTGATAACTTTATTAATCGATGAAATCATAAAACTAAATGATTCGTCAGAAAAGGGAATGATAGCTACTTTTTTATGTATAACCGTATTATTAGTCACTCGTTGGATTTATTCAGGGC